AAAAAGAAACTTTGGGATTGCTGAATCACAGACAAAAAAAAGAAAAAATAAACATATAAAGCAACGGAGCCATCATAGTATTTTTGAACTCCTCCGAAAGGAAGGATGGCAATTTGATTATTTACCCATCTGAGTCTGATAGATTCTATTTTCTCTTTCTTCAATAGAAAGGAGGGGGGTCAATTTTCTTGTAGAGCCGTATGCACAAAAGATGCCTGTACGGTTGTTCAATTCTATCTTTTTTCTATTCTTTATCTTTCTTTTCTCTTTGCTTTATCATGCGAGATAGGGGAAGCTTTTATTTTGTTATATCATCAGGGTAATGATACATGAACCTTATAGTGCTTTTTATATGGCACAAGTAGGCGAATTTGTCATGGAAGCGGTAGAACTGATGAAACTGCGTGAAACCCTCACAAGGGTTTATGCAGAAAGAACGGGCAAACCCTTCTGGGTTGTACACGAAGATATGGAAAGAGATATTTTTATGTCAGCAACAGAAGCCCAAGCTTATGGAATTGTTGATTTTGTAGCGGTTCAAGGAAAATAACATGGATTTCGCGCAAATCTGTGATTTGAGATTTTATCTTCGAATTGAATATTCTATTAAATAGAAGTAATTCACCATCATTCGGTTAGGATCAATCTAAACCAACCCATCATATTATGTATACGATTCAACATGCCAACTATTAAACAACTTATTAGAAATACAAGACAGCCAATCAGAAATGTCACGAAATCCCCCGCTCTTCGGGGGTGCCCTCAGCGTCGAGGAACATGTACTAGGGTGTATGTGCGACTCGTTTAGATCATGAGCTGGCACAAAAGCAAGAAAACTACTTTTACAGTATCAATGATCAGTACCGGTGAATGGGATAGGATGGAAAAAGGAACTCCATCCATTATTAAAAAAAAAAAACTCTACCATATCCCTCTATTGTGTATGAAGTTTATGGTTTCCGTTGGTGTAAATCCAATCACCTGAATTTAAGATGATAAGAAATTCTCCATTGGTAACAAATGGTTATCCATTAAGCGGAGGAAATCTTATTTAAACGGACTAAGAGGGTCAGCTACCCAGCAAACTTTCATAATTAAATACCGTTACTGTATAGGTAGATCTGATTGTGAAAGACCTATTACTGGATAATTCATGGGTAGAGCCAAAGCGTGTGAACTATACAAGTTCCCAATAACATCAATTAGTTGATTAAATAGTAAATTAAAGTATAAAGTAAAGGCTCCGGTGTATAGAGAAGACCTCACCGTTTAAGAAGTAACCATAGAAACGAAGGAACCCACTATTTCTTTTTTTATTTCTTTTATTTACTATATTTTTGATACCTAGGAAAATACAATTTCTTAGTTCTGTCTTATTTCGCAGTGAAATACCTAAAAAAAAAATCGTGGTCGGGAAGGTTAGAGTAGCCAAAGCCATTGGAATTTTGATTTTATACATTGGAAAAATTCGTTTTGTTATTAATAGACTAGGAAGGGGGAAAAGAATAACTGAAAGAAAGGCAATCAATTAGTTATTCGTCAAAGTTTCATTTATTCAATGACCAGAATTAAACGGGGATATATAGCTCGGAGACGTAGAACAAAAATTCGTTTATTTGCATCAAGCTTTCGAGGGGCTCATTCAAGGCTTACTAGAACTATTACTCAACAGAAAATAAGAGCTTTAGTTTCGGCTCATCGGGATAGGGATAGGAAAAAGAGAGATTTTCGTCGTTTGTGGATCACTAGGATAAACGCAGTAATTCGCGAAAGGGGAGTATCCTATAGTTATAGTAGATTAATACACGATCTGTACAAGAGACAGTTGCTTCTTAACCGTAAAATACTTGCACAAATAGCTATATCAAATAGGAATTGTCTTTATATGATTTCGAACGAAATCATAAAGGAAGTAGATTGGAAAGAATCCACCAGAATAATTTAAATGGAGTTACCCGGAGAATGAACTCCGGGAAGGTAGAGTAGAAATTAGTATGAGAAAATATACTAAAGTAGTCAAAATGAATGAACACGTTCAATTCAATAAAAACAGATTTCTTTTTTTCTGATTCATTTTTTCTTACGACACGATACTCAAATCTAGATTCACTCAAATCTAGATTCTTGTAATTATGATTCAAGTGAAGAAAAAGTAAGCCTATTTATTTCGGGCTTTAAAACCAGTAGTTCTAGCGGTCGACTCGGTTCTTTCAAATTGTTTCTCATTATTGAGAAAAGGTAACAAAGATAAAATACGAGCTTGTTTTATAGCAAGAGTAATTAATCGTTGTTGTTTCAAGGTCAATCTATTCACACGTCTTGATAATATTTTTCCTTGTTCACTAATAAATCGACTAATTAAACTCATGTTTCTATAATCAATTCGATCCCCCGATTGAATCGGGGGCAAACGCCTACGAAAAGATCGCTTGAATTTAAGAAAAGGTCGCTTGGATTTATCCATGGTTTGTTTGTTTAATTTATTCCTTATCCCTAA